AATAAAGTGCCTGACAAAAGGAATATTTTGATAGAATAGATAATGTGGTATATCTACCACCTTTATTATACTTTACAGAATTAAACTGCTCCTAAAACATCAAAAATTTTTGTGCATCGTACACCAAAGTATAAAAAGATAAGCTAATCCAAGCTAATAGGTTCATACCCTTTTTATGAAAGTATCCACTCTTTCTCTTTTTAATTACATTAAATATTTCCTCATTATTATTTTCTTTTTGCCTCGCTACGGGAACTTTAATTTCCATTTCATCCTCTTCTTGACTAGGAGCTTGAATAGGGTTAGAAATAAATCTGCTATCTTTCATTCCCTTAATAAGAAAAAACAAAACCCCCTTCGAAAACGAAGCAAGTATAAAATACTTCCTTGTTCAATCAATTGCATCAATTTTACTTTTACTGTCTATTCTTCTAGCCAGAATAATAGATTTTGAATATAGCAGCCACATCGAATACTTAATAGCAACGGCACTACTAACAAAAATAGGAGCCGCTCCCTTTCACTTTTGATTTCCAGGAGTCATAGAAGGACTAGATTGATTAAACTGCCTAATCCTAATAACCTGACAAAAGATTGCACCATTTATCCTAATGTCTTACAAAATAACTATAACAACATTTTTCATGACAATTATTCTTATATGTGTAATTGTAGGAGCAATCGGAGGGCTAAATCAAAGATCGATACGAAAATTAATAGCATATTCATCAATCAGACATCTAGGATGAATAATCCCAGCCATAATAATTAGAAATAACTTCTGAATAGTATATTTTGCCATTTATTCAATTTTAAACATAGCCGTATTATATACATTTAACAGACAATCATTTTTCCAAACGTCGCAATCCTTCCAATCATCCCATGATACAATAATTAAATTTTCAATATTTATTAGAATGCTCTCTCTAGGAGGGTTACCTCCATTCCTAGGATTCCTTCCTAAATGAATAGTAATCCAAAATATAGTAAGCTCCAAATACATGATATTAATCCTAATTATAGTTATAAGAACCTTAATTACTTTATATTTCTACTTGCGAATCATATTTAGAGCCTTTATATTTATAAACCACACACCAGGATGACGAAACCACAATAACCAAGCCAATTTAAGTATATTAACTTTAGCCATCTCAATTTCAGGAATTCCAATCATATTAATAATATCCATCATTTAAGGATTTATGTTAAGTAAACAAATAACCTTCAAAGTTATAAATAAAAGTTTAAATCTTTTAAGCCTTAGTAAATATCTCACACCTTTAGAATTGCAGTCTAATATCATTATTTGACTATATGGCCTGACAAGAGAGATTAAATCTCCTTTATAGATTTACAGTCTATCGCCTAATATTCTCGACCATCTTATCCTTATATTAAGGGGTCATAATATAAATAAGATTTGAGAATATTGCGAAAATGACTTTTTTCTACAAACCATAAAGATATTGGAACCTTGTACCTTCTATTCGGAGCATGAGCAGGAATAGTGGGAACAGCGTTGAGTATATTAATTCGAATTGAGCTAGGGCAACCCGGCTCTTTAATTGGAGACGATCAAATTTATAACGTAGTAGTTACTGCCCACGCATTTGTCATAATTTTCTTTATAGTAATACCAATTATAATTGGAGGATTCGGAAATTGATTAGTACCTCTAATATTAGGTGCTCCTGATATAGCATTCCCACGCCTAAATAATATAAGATTTTGACTTCTACCTCCTTCATTAACTCTTCTACTTGCTAGAAGTATGGTAGAAAGAGGGGCAGGAACAGGATGAACCGTATATCCCCCTCTTGCAGGAGCAATCGCTCATGCTGGAGCATCTGTAGATTTAACCATCTTTTCCTTACACCTAGCAGGAGTATCATCAATTTTGGGAGCAATCAATTTTATTACAACAACTATTAATATAAAAGCCCCTGGTATGAAATTTGATCAAATACCCTTATTCGTGTGAGCAGTAATTATTACAGCTATTCTTCTATTACTTTCACTGCCAGTTCTTGCTGGAGCAATTACAATGCTACTAACTGACCGTAACATTAATACATCATTCTTCGACCCTGCAGGAGGGGGAGATCCAATTCTTTACCAGCACTTATTCTGATTCTTTGGACATCCAGAAGTTTATATTCTAATTCTACCAGGGTTCGGAATAATCTCCCACATCATTGCACAAGAAAGAGGAAAAAAAGAAACGTTTGGTGTATTAGGAATAATTTATGCGATAGTGGCAATTGGAGTTCTTGGGTTTGTAGTATGAGCACACCATATATTCACTGTAGGTATAGACGTAGATACACGAGCATATTTCACTTCTGCAACTATAGTAATTGCGGTTCCTACAGGAATTAAAATTTTTAGCTGACTTGCAACACTGCATGGAGCACAGATGTCCTACAGCCCGTCGCTTCTGTGAGCTCTAGGATTTGTCTTTCTATTTACTATTGGAGGATTGACAGGAGTAATCCTAGCTAATTCATCTATTGATATTTCTATACACGACACATATTATGTAGTAGCTCACTTTCACTACGTTTTATCAATAGGAGCTGTATTCGCAATCATAGGAGGGTTAGTTCACTGATTCCCTCTATTTTCTGGTGTTACATTGAACAACTATCTTTTAAAGGTTCAATTTGTAGTTATATTCACAGGAGTGAACCTAACATTTTTCCCTCAACACTTTTTAGGACTGAGAGGAATGCCCCGACGCTACTCAGACTACCCCGACGCTTATACCTCATGAAACGTAATTTCTTCACTTGGAAGAATCATCTCTCTCATTGGAGTATTTATTTTAATCTTTATTGTATGAGAGGCAATAGCAGCACAACGGCACGTTCTATCAACATTAAGCCTAAACTCATCAATTGAATGATATCAAAAATTACCTCCTATAGAACATAGTTATTCAGAATTACCTATCCTATTAAAGTTTTAATGTGGCAGAAAAGTGCCATGGACTTAAGCTCCATTTATAAAGGTATTTGCCCCTTTCGTTAAAAATGGCAACCTGAGCACAATTAAATTTTCAAGACGCTTCATCCCCAATAATAGAACAAATAGTTTACTTTCATGACCACACCATAATAATCTTAGTAATCATTACTGTAATAGTAGCATACGTAATAAGAAGAATATTATGAAATGGAAATATTAATCGAAACTTATTGGACGGTCAAAAAATTGAAACAATTTGGACAGTCCTCCCTGTTATTGTACTGGTAATTATCGCGATACCATCTTTACGACTACTATATCTACTAGATGAAGTAAGTGATCCTTCTATTACCCTAAAAACAGTAGGTCACCAATGATATTGAAGATATGAATATTCTGACTTTAATCACATAGAATTCGACTCATACATAATTCCTTATACTGATATAGACGAAAACGGATTCCGTCTCCTAGAAGTAGATAATCGAACAGTATTGCCCATGCAAACCCAAGTACGTGTACTTATCACAGCAGCTGATGTACTTCACTCGTGGGCAGTCCCTTCATTGGGAGTAAAGGTTGATGCAACCCCAGGACGTCTTAACCAAACTAGATTTTTCATAAATCGTCCTGGGCTGTTCTTCGGACAATGCTCAGAAATCTGTGGTGCTAATCATAGCTTCATGCCCATCATAATTGAAAGAGTGACTACAAAGTCTTTTGTTAAATGAATTCAAAAAATGAGTGAACTTTCATTGGATGACTGAAAGTAAGTGTTGGTCTCTTAAACCATATTATAGTAAAATAACGAAATACTTCCAATGAAAAGATTAGTTAAATTATAACATTAGAGTGTCAGACTAAAATTATTGAATAAATCAGTATCTTTTGATCCCCCAAATAGCCCCTCTTAGATGATTATTATTATTTATATTTTTCACTACTATGATAATTCTATTTAATGTAATAAACTACTACCTATTCGTGCCAAACATTAAAAATGATAAAAGAAATACGAACCGACAAATTAAAACCAGCCACTGAAAATGATAACTAATTTGTTCTCCGTATTTGATCCCAGATCTTCTATCTTTAATAGATCCGTAAACTGAATTTCAACAATGCTAGGAATATTAATTTTACCAAGCGCATTTTGATTAATTCCTACACGCTTAAGAACAACCTTTACATTAATCAATTCTACCTTACACAAAGAATTTAAAACACTATTAGGTGAGACTAGAATAAAAGGAAGAACTTTCATCTTTATTTCAGTATTTACAATAATCATATTTAATAATGTAATAGGACTATTCCCATACATTTTCACCAGATCAAGTCATCTAGCATTCACATTAACATTAGCATTACCCCTATGACTTAGATTCATAATTTATGGGTGAATTAATCATACCCAACACATATTTGCACACTTAGTCCCACAAGGAACTCCACCAGTACTAATACCTTTCATAGTATGTATTGAAACTATTAGAAATGTAATTCGCCCAGGAACGTTAGCAGTACGATTAGCCGCCAATATAATTGCTGGACACCTTCTAATAACATTGCTAGGAAACACTGGTCCCTCGTTAACCTACTCAATCCTGAGACTATTATTAATGACACAAATTGCCTTGTTAATATTAGAATCCGCGGTGGCTATAATTCAGTCCTACGTATTTGCTGTATTGAGAACCCTTTATTCTAGAGAAGTAAACTAATGTCAACACACAGTAATCATCCATACCACCTAGTAGATCAAAGACCATGACCATTAACAGGAGCAATCGGAGCAATAATAATAGTAACAGGTATAGTAAAATGATTCCATACCTTTAATAACACTTTGTTATTAATGGGAATTACAGTAATCATCTTAACCATAGCCCAATGATGACGAGATGTTACCCGAGAAGGAACTCACCAAGGACTACACACTTACCCCGTAGTAATCGGGTTACGATGAGGAATAATTTTATTTATCACTTCCGAAGTATTATTTTTCGTTTCTTTTTTTTGAGCATACTTCCACAGAAGACTGTCCCCCACGGTAGAACTAGGGGCCATGTGGCCTCCAAAGGGAATTATTCCATTCGACCCTATATCAATTCCTATATTAAACACTTCTATTCTGTTATCATCAGGAGTAACTGTCACATGAGCTCACCATAGACTTATAGAAAGTAATTATTCTCAAGCAACACAAGGGTTATTCTTTACAGTGCTACTAGGATTTTATTTTACCATATTACAGGCATATGAATATATTGAAGCACCATTTACTATTGCTGACTCAGTATATGGATCAACCTTCTTTATAGCAACTGGATTTCACGGAATTCATGTAATTATCGGAACACTATTCTTACTGGTATGTCTAATTCGACATTATTTTAAACACTTCTCAGTAAATCACCATTTTGGGTTTGAAGCCGCAGCATGATACTGACATTTCGTAGACGTAGTATGACTATTCCTTTATATTTCAATTTATTGATGAGGTAGATATTTGTTTAGTATATAAAGTATACTTGACTTCCAATTAAGAGGACTGAAAAATTCAGAACAAATAATCACATCTCTAATTATAACTAGCATTATGCTAATCACTATCTCCACAATTTTAATAGTTATTGCCTCATTAATCTCGAAAAAATCCTCAATAGACCGAGAAAAGATATCTCCCTTTGAATGTGGATTTGATCCATTTTCAACAGCACGAATCCCTTTCTCACTACGATTCTTTCTCGTAGCCGTAATTTTTCTAATTTTTGATGTTGAAATTGCCTTACTATTACCCATAATAATAACAATTTCAACATCAAAAATTAGAAGATGAGCACTAGTATCCATAACATTTATTTTAATCCTCCTGATTGGATTATACCACGAATGAAATCAAGGAGCACTAGAATGAGCAAACTAGGATAATAGTTAAATATAACATTTGAATTGCACTCAAAAAGTGTTGAAAATAAATCAACTTATCTTAATAAATAAGAAGCGAAATAATTGCATTCAGTTTCGACCTGAAACACTGGTAATAAAATTACCCTTATTTATAAAACCTTAATTGAAACCAAAATAGAGGTATATCACTGTTAATGATAAAAATGAATTATAAATTCCAATTAAAAGAATATGTAGCCCGACAAGAAAAAGCTGCTAACTTTTATCTTAAGCGGTTTGATTCCGTTTATATTCTTACTTATGTAGTTTAAATAAAACATTACATTTTCATTGTAAAAATGATATAATAATTATCTATAAGTACTTGAAGGTAATCACACCATCTTAGTATCTTCAATACTAACCTTTACAAATTAAGATATTCAAGTAATATAAAGCTAAAACTACCAAAATTCAAATCATAAAAAACAATAAATAAATTTTCAAAAAGTTATTTTGATATGTCTGATTTAAAATAGATATATTCTTAAAATATAAATAAATACCCTGAGCCCCTATATATTCACATCATCCTTGATCAAAGGAAGATAGTACAACTCCCCCTCTTTTAAGAGGGGTAATATAAGCCCCACGAGTTCTAATATAAGGCATAAATCACATCGAACCTATAAAAAAGGAAGAAAAAATAAAACTCTTATTTAATGTGCCATCAACACGGTAAAAAAAAGACACCTGATATCCAATCCAACCTCCTAATAAACTTACTAATAACGCCAAAAGCTTCAAACTTGAAGGCAAACAAATTATGGAAGGAACAGGAAAAATAAGTCACCCCAAAACAGCTCCCCCAAAAACAGCCATTAATAATATCCCTAATATTCCCCTTGATATTCATCAAGCCTCATCAGAAACATTGTAAGAAGAACCTATACGAAACTGTCCCGTCATACTATAATAAATCAATCGTCCAGTATAACAAGCGGTAAGGCCGGTAGATACAAAGAAAAACAAAAAACTAATAAAATTTAAATTATCTGTTAAACATATTTCCAAAATTAAATCCTTCGAATAAAACCCCGCCAAAAAAGGCATACCACATAATGCCAAATTAGAAACCATAAAATAAGAAGAAGATAAAGGTAAGAATAAAGATAGACCACCTATAAAACGAATATCTTGGCAATCCCCCATATTGTGAATAATAACTCCCGCACATATGAAAAGTAAAGCCTTAAAAAGAGCATGAGTCAATAGATGAAAAAAGGCCAAATGAGGGTACCCTATAGATAAAATACTTATTATTAACCCCAATTGACTAAGAGTAGATAAAGCAATAATTTTCTTCAAATCAAACTCAAAGTTAGCACCAAGACCAGATATAAATATTGTTGCACCTCCAATTAATAAAAGATACTTAGCAAATTCGGTACCTACAATTAAACAATTAAAACGAATCATCAAATATACCCCTGCAGTAACTAAAGTCGAAGAATGCACTAAAGCAGAAACAGGAGTAGGAGCTGCCATAGCAGCCGGAAGTCATGAAGAAAAAGGGATTTGAGCTCTCTTAGTTATTGCAGCAAAAATCATTAATGCAGAAATCAACTGCGCTTCCAATCTATTAAACATTAAATTTACATAAAAAAAATAATTTCAACTACCATAATTTAATATTCAAGCAATAGATAATAAAAAAGCAACATCTCCTAAACGATTAGATAATACAGTTAACATTCCAGCACTGTAAGACTTAACATTCTGATAATAAATTACAAGAAGATAAGAAATAAGACCTAACCCATCTCACCCCAACAAAATAGAAATTATATTAGGACTAATGATTAATAACATCATAGACAAAACGAACATTAAAACCAACATAATAAAACGAGGAAGATAACAATCCCCCTCTATATAATTATAACTATAAAAAATTACTATAGAAGAAATAAACAAGACAAATCCTATAAACAATAAAGATATTCAATCCAACAAAAAAGTTATAGTAATATTCATCGAATTAAGATTAACAACATCTCACTCAATAAAATAACATAAACTAGTAAAACAAAAATAAATTCCTAAAAATCCTCTAATACAACCAAAAATAAATAAAAATATAAAACTAATAAAACAAACATGAAAACGTCAACTAATGATTCAAGGTAAATAAATTACTTCGTCGGCACCACAAACCAAAATTTTAACATAAACTACTTAAATTATAATCAATTAAAAAATAAATCAGGCTTAAGAATCAAAATATTTAAAGGAACTCAATGTAAAAACAGCAGTAAATATTCACGTAAATACCCCACATTACACCCGTATAAAGAAGAAAAAATTTTACCATGTTGGCTATATCTGTATAAATAAAGAGTATACGACGCACTAAAAAAAGATAAAAAACACAACATAAATATTCTAAGCCATCTCCACGCGACAAGACTATTAATTAAACTAATTTCACCCAACAAATTTAAAGTAGGAGGAGCTGCTATATTAGCCGAACTAAGCAAGAATCACCAAAGACACATTCTATGTATAAAATTCATCAAACCCTTATTAATCAGCAATCTACGACTCCCCAATCGCTCATATCTAATATTCGCCAAACAAAATATCCCTGAAGAACAAAGACCATGGGCAATCATTAAAGTGTATGCACCATTCAATCCCCAATAGCTTAAAGTTATTAGCCCTCCCAAAACAATCCCTATATGAGCTACAGAAGAGTAAGCAATCAGAGACTTTAAATCTACCTGACGTAGACAAATCAAACTAACAATGGCTCCTCCTACTAATCTTACCCCAATTCAAATAAAGTTTATAGTGACCCCTATATAAAAGAAAATACCAAAAATTCGTAATAAGCCGTATCCCCCTAACTTAAGCAATACTCCTGCCAAAATTATAGAACCGGCAACTGGCGCCTCTACGTGAGCCTTAGGTAATCAAAGATGAAAAATAAATATTGGCATCTTGACTAAAAATGCCAGCAACAAAGAAAAATAAATATATACGCTAAATACTCCCTCCTTTAACCCAAAAAACATAAAAATGTTTAAAGTATCAAAGAAATCATAAATACTAAATAATCCAATTAATAGGGGAAGAGAGGCAAATAAGGTATAAAAAAGTAAATAAATACCAGCTTGCACTCGTTCTGGCTGATATCCTCAACCCAAAATCAAAAAAAAAGTAGGGACAAGGGAGCTCTCAAAAAACAAATAAAATATAAATAATCTACTACTCATAAAAGTTAACATCAAAAACAACAAAAGAAAAATATTTATCAATAGAAAGTAACAAACAAAATTAGAACTATTATAAACTCTTCTACTTGCTAGAAGTATTAAACAACAAATTCAAAAACTTAATAAAATCAAACCGTATCTAATAACATCAGAACAAAAGTAATAACCCAAATTACAAAAAGAAAATGGTAAATATCCTACAACAAAGAATAGAAAAGAACCAAAAAATAAAAAAGAAGCGATAACTCAATAACTAACAAAAAAGGAGGGGGGGATCAAAAAAAGAACAAATAAAATAAACTTTAACATTGCAATATATTAAAAGTATTAAAATAATCATTACCATGAGTCCGAATTATAGAAACCAAAATAGATAATCCCAACGCCCCTTCACAAACAGAAAATGTAAGAAAATATATTAAAAAACACAGATCATAATATTCCATTACAAAAACAAAAAAGATATAAAAAAATAAACCCAAAACAATAAACTCTAAACTAATCAAAGTAGAAAGTAAATGCTTACGCTTAGAAACAAAAGACCAGACTCCTCCTAACGAAAAAAAAAAGAATGTTAGCTGATAAAAAATTAACATTAGTTATAGTAGTTTAATTAAAACATTGGTCTTGTAAACCAAAATAGAGAATATTAACGTCTCCTGGAACTCCTCCTAATTTCACCTTTTTAAAACTTAAAATAAACCCAATGTCAGAGAAAAATTTATCAACTCATCTTTAATCTCCAAAATTAATATTTTTCTTAAACTACTCTCTGGATCAGACAAATCCTAATTATCATTTTCTTATCATTAAACAGATTACTATTTATCAAAATAGTGCATCCTATAAATATAGGAATTGTACTACTAATTCAAACATTCTTAACATGTCTTTTAATAGGAGGCTTATCATACACAACATGATTCTCATACATTCTATTTCTGGTATTTATTGGAGGAATACTAGTATTATTCGTCTATATAACAAGAATTGCATCAAATGAAGCCTTCCAAAAAAGAAATTACCCAGCCATAATCATCCTAAATATTTCCATTATTACTATAATTCTCGTAGTAATATTTATAGACCCTCTTATGATTTCATTTAATAATACTGCAGAAAACATGGATATTATACATCTTTTTAAAGAGCACGAAAAAACTACCCTGACAAATTTATACAACATGCCCAATGCAATTCTTACAATTTTCGTGATAATATATTTATTTCTTACATTAATTGTTATTGTATTCATCACAAAGTCCCATCAAGGTCCTCTACGCCCCAGAATATAACTAATGAACAAACCTTTACGTTTAAAGCACCCTTTACTTAGAATTGCTAACAATGCCCTCATTGATTTACCAACTCCAACAAACATCAACATATGATGAAATTTTGGATCTCTACTAGGCTTATGCTTAATCATTCAAATTGCAACAGGTTTATTTTTAGCAATACACTATACAGCCAATATTGAAAGAGCATTTTATAGAGTTAATCATATTTGTCGAGATGTAAATTATGGTTGATTATTACGCACTCTCCACGCGAATGGAGCTTCTTTCTTTTTCATTTGTATCTACATACACATTGGTCGTAATATATATTACGGATCTTATAATTACTTTTATACGTGAAGAGTAGGTGTAATTATTCTATTTTTAGTAATAGCAACAGCATTTATAGGGTATGTACTACCGTGGGGGCAAATATCATTCTGAGGAGCAACAGTAATTACTAATCTACTATCAGCAATTCCTTATCTAGGAACTGTAATAGTTCAATGAGTGTGAGGAGGATTTGCTGTAGATAATGCAACATTAACACGATTTTTCACTTTCCATTTCGTCTTACCATTTATTGTTGCCGCGGCAACAATAATTCACTTACTATTTCTTCACCAAACCGGCTCAAATAATCCAATTGGAATTAATAGAGATAGAGATAAAATCCCATTTCATCCCTACTTCTCATGAAAAGACATTGTTGGATTCATCCTACTATTTATATCACTTATTATACTAACACTAATTAGACCATACTTATTAGGAGATCCTGATAATTTTACTCCAGCAAATCCTCTAGTTACTCCTGTACACATTCAACCAGAATGATACTTCTTATTTGCCTACGCAATCTTACGATCAATCCCTAATAAATTAGGAGGGGTAATTGCATTAGTGATATCTATTGCAATTCTATTCATTATACCATTAATAAAAAGAAAATTTCGAGGACTACAATTTTATCCGCTAAATCAATTCCTATTTTGAACAATAGTAGGAACCATTTTATTATTAACATGAATTGGAGCACGTCCAGTTGAAGATCCTTATATTATTACCGGTCAAGTGCTAACTATTGTATACTTCCTATTTTATGTAATTCACCCAATAATATTTAAATTTTGAGATAAAATACTAGATTAATCAATAAGCTTTTAGAAGCTTGTATTTTGAAAATATAGGAAAAGAATTCAATTTCTTATTGATTTATTTACTAAAAATTGTACACTAAATCAAAAAGGACAAAATTAAAATTTTTAATCCCCCAAAAAAAACCAAATAATTTAAAGAAATTGGTAAGAAACTTTTTCAAGCCAAATACATTAACTTATCATACCGATAACGCGGTAAAGTACCACGAACTCAAATGAAAGCAAAAGAAACTAAGACCAGCTTAAAAACAAAAACAAATGAATAAACATCTCCACCCAAGAATATAACAACAAAAAATATTCTCATGAAAAGAATTCTAGAATATTCAGCCATAAAAATTAAAGCAAACCCACCACTTCTGTACTCTACATTAAAGCCAGAAACTAGTTCAGACTCTCCTTCAGCAAAATCAAAAGGAGTCCGGTTAGTTTCAGCCAGACAGGACGCAAATCAAACAATTATCAAAGGGAAACTAATAAACAAAAATCAACAAAAATATTGATATTTAATAAATAAATCACATGAATAGCCCCCTGCTATAAAAATAAAGGACATTAAAATTAAAGATAAACTAACCTCATAGGAAATAGTTTGAGACACTGCACGCAGCCCACCCAATAAAGCATACAAAGAATTAGAAGACCACCCGGCAATTATAACTGTATAAACCCCTATTCTCGTACAACACAAAAAAAACAACAACCCCAAGTTGAAGCTAAATAACCCGAAATAAAAAGGTATAATAACTCACAAAAACAAAGAAAGAAATAGGCTAAAAATAGGACTCAAATAGTAAGGCAAATAGTTAGAGGTTATAGGAAAAGTCTGTTCCTTATTAAATAATTTAATAGCATCAGAAAAGGGCTGAATAATGCCACAATAACCAACCTTATTGGGACCTTTACGAATTTGAATATACCCTAAAACTTTTCGCTCGAGAAGTGTAAGAAAGGCCACCCCCACAAGCACACTAATAAACATAATAATACTTTCTATCAAAAACAAAAATAAGATCATTAATTTGCAAGTACTATCTGTAAGATTAGACTTACATTTATGAATTCTAAATTCATGGCACTTTTCTGCCAAAATAGTGACATATTAATAACATTCAATATTAAAAAAATTTTTTATAGTTTGGGTCCTTTCGTACTAAAAACTAATTAAAAATTGGAGATAGAAACCAACCTGGCTTAAACCGGTTTGAACTCAGATCATGTAAGAATTTAAAGGTCGAACAGACCTATCAATTAAGCGGCTACACCTAATTATTATCTTAATCCAACATCGAGGTCGCAATCCTTCCTGTAAATATGAACTCTGAAGGAAGATTACGCTGTTATCCCTAAGGTAACTTATTCTAACAATCAATAAAATTGGATCTAAAGTTCATAAATCAATGAACACTAAATAAAAAAGTTACTTTTATATTTTTGTCACCCCAACAAAATAGGTATAATTATAAAAAACAATAATTAAACAATAATTAATTAACACTATAACTATAAAGCTCTATAGGGTCTTCTCGTCTTCCAATATAATTTCAGCCTTTTAACTGAAAAGTTAAATTTTAATTTCAAATTAAATGAGACAGTCAACACCTCGTCAAACCCTTCATTCCAGCCTCCTATTAAAAGACTAATGATTATGCTACCTTTGCACGGTCAAAATACCGCGGCCGTTAAAATAAAATTCACCGGGCAGGTCTGACCTCATATATAAACAAGAGGACATGTTTTTGATAAACAGGCGAGCGTTATATTTGCCGAATTCCTTATTTAATTATACAAAAAGATAATTTGCATACAATATAAATATACTAATTCAATCATTATTACAAACTTTTTACCGTTAAAAGTAATATTTTAATAATAAAACTAAAAATAAAGAAAATCTAATTAATTCAATTTTAACTACAACGAACTCCATAAATGATAGCTGTTTTAAAGCCTACATAAATCAAACAAAAAATCAACTTTTTAGTATTAAAATTAGAGCTTATCCCCTAATATTTTAATCCTAGTTAATAAATAATTAATAAATAAAACATTTAACACCCAGATCTAAATTAAATTTAATTCTTAAAAAACTAGATACCTCCAAAATCGAATAAAATTTCTCTTCTAAAATTGAATTAACAATGGTTATAAAACAACAAGTAAAATTCAAAACTAGCTCTTTTGGAATCGAGACAATAAAATAGATTAAATATATTTAATCAACCCTGATACAAAAGGTACAACAAATAAAATCTACTTATAAAAATTATTATTTTCAAAATATTTCAACAATTCCCTCACGGTACTAATAAGCTATAACAATAAACTTTTTGTTCCTTAAATATACTAAAAATAAAGATATTTCTCCAATAAATCCTTAAAACAATCAAATTAAAAAGTAAGACTTTAAATAATCAAATTAAACTGAATTGCACAGTAATAATCCTCAGTGTAAATGAGGTGCTTCCTATCAAGCTCTAATTCGATACTTACTAGGTACATCTTCCGATACACCTACTATGTTACGACTTATCTCATTTTAAAAATGAGAGCGACGGGCGATGTGTGCATATTTTAGAGCCAAAATCAAAATAATAAATAATTAAAATTACTATCAAATCCACCTTCATAAAAAAGACAACTATTTCACTTCGTATACATATAAATATTGTAATCCATCTCCACCTAATTATAAGCTGCACCTTGACCTGACATAGTATAACAAATATATTAAGAAAATTTAACTCTAGAAAGATTCTCTTATGACGGAGGTATACAAACTGCTAAACAAAACTAGGTAAACATTTCACGTGGGTTGTCGATTACGGGACAGATTCCTCTGAAAGGACTAAAATACCGCCAAATTCTCTGGGTTTAAAGAGCATAACTAATACTACCCTGGCTTTAATTCTTCACTTTTATAATAAAAGGGTATCTAATCCTTGTTTTTAATATAAATTTCATAGCTTCACATAATATAAATAATAGAAAATTAAAATTTCACCTAATAAACATATCATTTTATAAAAAACTTCCTCATTAACTATGAAGCCAATAATGCTTACTTACTCTTCACGTATAACCGCGGTGGCTGGCACGACTTTTACCAGAAATTTATAAATCACTACTTCTAAGTTACCTTAAAATAATAATACGTATTACTGCAAAATAAAATTAACAGTCATTTAGACTATAAATCTCTAAAATTAAACCTCACATGTAAAATGATCATAAAATAAGCAAATAGCAAGAATAAAACTTTTACTATATAATAATAAGAAATTGTAACAAAAATATATTAACGTATAATTAGTTAATACACATTTAAAAGTACTCTTTTTAAAAGAGTATTCCCCCCTCCTTTTTTTTAAACCTTAAAGGAGGGGGTCATTCTCCGATAAGGTGTTTTACATATAAAAATTAAATTTTAGCAATAAATTCATTTATTTAAATTTACTTTGTAACAAAAAAATTAGTATGTAACATTGAATCCCTTAGTTAAATGGTGAATGTTTATATACGCCTATCATATATTATAAGATGGTCAACTGTATTATGACATAATCTATTATATATTATTATTTAATTAATAATAAATAAATAAATAATCAATTATAATTTAATATATCCACATGTATAATATAATTGTATAATAAATTATTTATATTATATAATTAATGATATTAAATATTAGATAATAAAATATTTTAATATATATATATATAAATACATATAAATACTAAAGTTTTAATTTGATAGTTAAATGGTGAATGTTTATATACGCCTATCATATATTATAAGATGGTCAACTGTATTATGACATAATCTATTATATATTATTATTTAATTAATAATAAATAAATAAATAATCAATTATAATTTAATATATCCACATGTATAATATAATTGTATAATAAATTATTTATATTATATAATTAATGATATTAAATATTAGATAATAAAATATTTTAATATATATATATATAAATACATATAAATACTAAAGTTTTAATTTGATAGTTAAATGGTGAATGTTTATATACGCCTATCATATATTATAAGATGGTCAACTGTATTATGACATAATCTATTATATATTATTATTTAATTAATAATAAATAAATAAATAATCAATTATAATTTAATATATCCACATGTATAATATAATTGTATAATAAATTATTTATATTATATAATTAATGATATTAAATATTAGATAATAAAATATTTTAATATAAATAACCTAATCAATGGATTTACTAATTTTTTATTAACAACAAACAATAAATGTTAAAATCAAAATTGACATTTATAAACAATTTTCATGTAA